AGTTGATATTTAAAATGTATAATTCAAGTAGGCAAATCGAAAAAAAAAGATGGTTGAATCAAAATAATTCCTTTTTTAGTTCTATTTCTTTCAGAGGGTAATATGAATGTTCTATTATGTTCTATCAAAACACTAAAAGGTTTATACGATATATCCGGTGTGGAAGTAGGCCAACATTTCTATTGGCAAATAGGAAGTTTCCAAGTCCATGCGCAAGTACTTATTACTTCTTGGGTCGTAATTGCTATTTTATTAGGTTCAGCCATTCTAGCTGTTCGTAATCCACAAACCATTCCTACTGATGGTCAGAATTTCTTTGAATATGTCCTTGAATTCATTCGAGACGTGAGCAAAACTCAAATTGGAGAAGAATATGGTCCATGGGTTCCCTTTATTGGAACTATGTTTCTATTTATTTTTGTTTCGAATTGGTCAGGGGCTCTTTTACCCTGGAAAATTATACAGTTACCTCACGGGGAGTTAGCCGCACCCACAAATGATATAAACACGACCGTTGCTTTAGCTTTACTTACTTCAGTAGCATATTTTTATGCGGGCCTTACAAAAAAGGGATTGGGTTATTTCGGTAAATATATTCAACCAACGCCAATCCTTTTACCTATTAACATTTTAGAAGATTTCACAAAACCGTTATCGCTTAGTTTTCGACTTTTCGGAAATATTTTAGCTGATGAATTGGTAGTTGTTGTTCTTGTTTCTTTAGTACCTTTAGTAGTTCCTATACCTGTCATGTTCCTTGGATTATTTACAAGCGGTATTCAAGCTCTTATTTTTGCAACCCTAGCTGCGGCTTATATAGGCGAATCCATGGAAGGTCATCATTGACTAGTTTCCGACACAGTCTTTTTTAGCTTAGCCTGACGCAATGTATGCGCCGTTTGAGGTAATCCACTTAGGGAAGATAAATATACAAATAAGGTATAAATCAAGATATAGAGGATCTAGAGTAATTGTAAAAAAGGTTACGATATTTTTTAGTTGTAAAAAAAATATGGATTGGTTTGCGTAGGAATGGGGGGTCGAATTAGGTGTATATAATCTAATCGCTATAAGACAACTCTTGTGAATCTTTCGAAAAATGATTCGAGAATCCCGATGACTTTAAGATACAATATTTGGTTTACGGTATGGGGGAAAAACACGTATATGTGATATTAGACATTAACTAGGTATATATGAACTAAAGATATATCTAATTTGTCTTACTATTGTGAATTTAAATAGGGATTTCAATAGAAACCTTTCCATTTCGTCGGTAATTGTGAATTGCATATTGGTTGATTGTATCATTAACTATTTCTTTATTTTTGTTTTGGCGCGAGGAACTTATCATGAATCCACTGATTTCTGCCGCTTCCGTTATTGCTGCTGGATTGGCTGTCGGACTTGCTTCTATTGGACCTGGGGTTGGTCAAGGTACTGCTGCGGGACAGGCTGTAGAAGGGATCGCGAGACAACCAGAGGCGGAAGGAAAAATACGGGGTACTTTATTACTTAGTCTAGCTTTCATGGAAGCTTTAACAATTTATGGGTTAGTTGTAGCATTAGCTCTTTTATTTGCGAATCCTTTTGTTTAATCCCAAAAACACATATTTTTATTTATTTCCGTGGATTTGTTGATCTTGTTTTTTCTAATTATTTTAATATTTAATTCCTATAATTTAATTACTTAGGAACAACAACCCACGGAAATCCCTGGTTTAAGAATGAGGATCCAACTCACTTTTTTCTTTACCTTCTTAGTCCAATGGACGAACTTTTTTTAGGAAGTATTACAATTGTTTTAGGAAGTATTACAATTGTTTTAGGAAGTATTACAATTGTATTGTAACAAACGAGGTATTTCGCAACTGACCTGTATAAGACCTGGTACCTAATTCGAATCGAACTAATTCGAATCGAATAAGTATCAAGCTTATTGGAAATTTCCAATAATTGGAAATTTCCAATTGAAAAAAAAATCCATTAAAATCCATTTCTAATATCAATATATTTTTTGACTCAATTTAGTATTTTCTATTTAGAAATTAGGGAAATTAATAATATAATAATAATAAAAGAATATAAGAAAGAATAGAAATAAAAAATAAGTAGTCTATCTATAACTAGAAGAAAACTATAACTATAAGAAAGAGGAGATCATATGAAAAATGTAACCGATTCTTTCCTTTCCTTGGGTTATTGGCCATCCGCGGGGAGTTTCGGGTTTAATACTGATATTTTTGCAACCAATCTAATAAACCTAAGCGTAGTACTTGGTGTGTTGGTTTTTTTTGGAAAGGGGGTGTTAAGTGATTTATTAGATAATCGAAAACAAAGGATCTTGAAGACTATTCAAAATTCAGAAGAATTACGCAAGGGGGCCCTAGACCAGTTAGAAAAAGCCCGGGCCCGCTTACGGAAAGTAGAAATAGAAGCGGATCAATTTCGAATGACTGGATACTCTGAAATAGAACGAGAAAAGTTGAATTTGATTAAT